TTTTAGGAGGTCGACATCCATTATGTGGCATAGGTGTTACATCACGTACGAAGCTTAATAATATACCACTTCTACGAATGGCTCGTAATGCTGCATCTCTTCCGAGACCAGGACCCTTTATCATAACTTCTGCTCGTTGCATACCCTGATCAACCACTGTACGAATAGCATTTACCGCTGTGGCTTGAGCAGCATAAGGTGTTCCTCTTCTTGTTCCTTTGAATCCAGAAGTACCGGCGGAGGCCCAAGAAACTACCCGACCTCGTACATCTGTAACAGTTATAATGGTATTGTTGAAACTCGCTTGAACATGAATAACGCCTTTTGGTATTCTACGTCCATTCTTACGTGAACCAATACGCCCATTCCTACGTGAACCAATTCTTGGTATAGCTTTTGTCATATTTTATCATCTCATATTTATGAGTCAGAAATATACAAAAAAAAAAGATACGGGGATACCCATTTCATGTTAAAACGGATCCTTTACCTTATTTTTACATATTTTATTTTTGAATTTTGGAAAGTAAAGTTCTTTTTTAGAAGAATTACCCTTGTCTCTGTTTATGTTTCGGATTGGAACAAATCACTATAATTCGTCCACGCCTGCGAATCAGTCGGCATTTTTCACAAATTTTACGAACGGAAGCCCTTATTTTCATATTTTTTATTCCTTACCTTAATTCTGAATCCACTTCTTGGAAGAGAATAAGTCTCTTGAATTTTTTTTGAACTTCAAATTGTATACCCATGGTTAAAAAAATAACCTAATCGTTCGAATCTTTGTTGCGAAGTCGATAAATTATACGTCCCCTGGTTGAATCATAACGACTTACTTCAATTTTTACTCTATCTCCCGGTAGTATCCGTATAAAACTGCGGCGGATCCTCCCTGAAACATATCCTAGAATTAGATCTTCATTATCTAAACGGACCCGGAACATACCGTTGGGAAGTGATTCAGTAATTAAACCCTCATGAATCAATTTTTGTTCTTTCATTCCAGGTAACCTCCTTGAAGTATCAACTAATGGAGGAAGAGTTATATAACTCACTTTTCCTCTCTATTTTACAAATAGGAAGTTAGAGATCAAATTCGGATACCAGAGGTGGAAGATTACCATATATAACACAAAATTTCTCCTCCAATTCTTTCTAGTCGAGCTTCTCGATCTGTTATTATACCTCGAGAAGTAGAAAGAATTACAATTCCCATTCCACCTAAAATCTTAGGAATTCGTTGATAGTTGGAATAAATTCGTAAGCCGGGCCGGCTGATACGCTTTAAAATGGTTCTAGTTTTATATATTCCTTTTCTGGTTTTTCTATGTCGCAGAGTTGAAACCAAGAAATATTTGTTACTCTCCTGATGTTTCCGAACGTTTTCAATAAAACCTTCTCGTAGAAGTATTTTAACAATGTTTTCGGTGATATTTGTAGATGCTATTCGAACCCTTCCTTTTTTATCCGTGTCAGCATTTCTTATAGAAGTTATTAGATCGGCAATAGTGTCCCTACCCATGACGAACTAGAATTATAGGTTCCCCCAAATTTTGATATAATCAACATGTTTCCTTTTTTTTTCTTTTTTTTTATAAAGTATATACGTGAGACACAATCTACTAATTTGATCTATTTCAGATACCCTACTATATCATAGTCTCATCTACTACTATTTATAATACTTCGGGAGCTAATGAAACTATTTTAGTAAAATTTAACTGTCTCAATTCTCGAGCGATCGCACCAAAAACTCGAGTTCCTTTTGGATTTCCTTCTTGATCAATGACAACTGCAGCATTGTCGTCATATCGTATTATCATACCGTTTTCACGTTTGAGTTCTTTACATGTACGTACAATTACAGCTCTAATTACTTCTGATCTTTCTAGAGGCATATTGGGAACTGCTTCTTTGATTACAGCAACAATAACATCACCAATATGAGCATATCGGTGATTACCAGCTCCTATGATTCGAATACACATCAATTTTCGAGCTCCGCTGTTATCCGCTACATTCAAAAGGGTCTGAGGTTGAATCATATCATTTTTATTTCAATCTGTTATTTCAATGCAAAAGTATGAAAGAAAAAAAAGAAATATTGTCCGTCCAGAAATAAATAAACCTGCGGTTGTTTTTTCATCCCCAATACCCCTTTTTGTTTAGTTCTACATCTCTATCCTGAAATAATAAATTGAGTTCGTATAGGCATTTTGCGCGCAGCTATTGCGATAGCTGCTCTAGCTACAGTTTCTGATACTCCACCCATTTCATAAAGTATTCGACCCCGTTTAACAACGGATACCCAATATTCAGGGGATCCCTTCCCCGAACCCATACGTGTTTCCGCGGGTCTTACTGTAACAGGTTTGTCGGGAAATATACGTACCCATATTTTTCCACCACGACGCACATATCGTGTCATTGCTCTTCGCCCTGCTTCTATTTGTCTAGCTGTAATCCAAGCAGGTTCAAGTGCCTGAAGAGCGTATCTGCCGAAACAAATATGATTGCCTCGACAAGATATTCCTTTCATTCTTCCTCTATGCTGTTTACGAAATCTGGTTCTTTTGGGGTTATAGTCGATGGTTGTTTCTTAATTCCATCTCTACTGCAGAACCGGACATGAGAGTTTCTTCTCATCCAGCTCCTCGCGAATGAAAGGATTCTAATTCAATAATATTATAGATACACATTAATAGGTACACATTAATAGATAATACACCAAGTAATGGCTTTTATTGATATTTAATTTCTTACATAAGAAGGAAGATGTAGATACAAGATATACAATACAGCTAGACGTGTGTGTACGTTTATGTATCTTTATAGATAATGTAATGTTTCTCTTTTTTATTTTTATAACATAACGAATCCTTTCCTTATTTTTTTTTACCTCTATCGAATTACGACAAAGGATTGTAATCCAATAAATAGAGGTTTCGCGGGCGAATATTTACTCTTTCCTGTTTCATTCGAAGGTTCAATTCATAACCTCTCAGAATAAATCAATTTTTTCTTGGTCCGTTCCGCCATCCCACCCAATGAATTATTAGGATTTGTTTTCAATAGAAGCCTATGCAGTCACAGGTTCTGTCGTTCCCATAGCTTCTCCATTAATGGTTAGGTCCGAACTTTGCAATGGAGCTTCCAACAAAATTCATTCCCAAGTCAATTTCCTCAGTTTTTATTAACCTGAAGGCTCTTTATTATTTTATTCTATTTTAAATTATTTCATTTTAAAATTCTTATATTTATAATTATCTTATCAGTATTGATTATCAGTATTGATGCTTTATCACACTGCCTTTTATGACGTGATTCATAGACCATACATATTGGAATCATATATCATTGATATTTTTGTTCTTTCTTTCTATCATCCTTCCATTTATCCACATCCCTTTATTTTATTTTTTGCTTTACAACCCATAATCAGATCTATTTTTTGTTGAAAGAATTTCAGTTGCTACAACCATATGATAGATCCACTCATTCATATAGTGACTGTTTCTTGGGATCTCGACAATACGAAGCAATAAGTTGGTTATTAGTTTATTTTATATAATTACAAAGTTTATAGCAGGGGTCAGTTTATTTTTTTTTTTGAATCCCAACTTGAAACTATAAAGAAAAAACTAACGAGTCACACACTAAGCATAGCAATTATACCAAATGATCAATCGAATTTTTATTTAACCTTATAGAATTAGAATTGTTCATTTTTTTTTTAACGAAAAAAGAGTGAAAGAGTTTGTCATTTTTTGTTTTATCACTGGACAGAATGGGAAGACAAGGTTGATTATTCCTCGTCTACAAATATCCAAATTTTTATACCTAATACTCCATAAATAGTTCGAATTGTATAGGAACAATGATCAATTTTAGCGCGAATTGTTTGTAGGGGAACTCTACCCTCTCTGATCCATTCAACACGTGCAATTTCTTTTCCGTCGATACGGCCTGCTATTTGCACTTGAATTCCTTTTGTATCCGTTTGTTCAGTTAATTCAATAGCTTTTTTCATTGCTTTTCGAAACGAAACTCTATTTTTTAATTGTAAAGCTATATATTCTGCAAGAATATTAGGTTGTCCATAAGGTTTTTCAACTCTTGTGATAGCAATGTTGAGTCTCCGGTTTACAGAATTAAACTCCTTTTGTACATTCATCTGTAATTCTTCGATTCCTCGTGTTTGCCCCTCTATTAATAAATTTGGGAATCCAATATAGATTCTGACTTGGATCAAATCGATTTTTTTTTGAATTGTTATACGTGCAATTCCTTCGAAACCTGAAGATATTTTCCTATTTTTTTGTACATAGTTCTTGATACAATTCCGTATTTTTGCATCTTCCTGTAGGTCCCCGGAATAATTTTTTGGTTGTGCGAACCAAAAGGAATGATGACTTTGAGTTGTACCAAGTCTGAAACCAAGTGGATTTATTTTTTGTCCCATATTTTTCTATTCGATTTTTTTTCATCCATATTTTTTTATTTTATATGAATCTAAATCTTAGATTGATCTAAAAATGATTTAGATTTATCTTTTAATACAATTGTTATATGACATGTCGGTCTTTTTATCAGATAACTACGTCCTCGAGCCCGCGGTCTTAACTTTTTCACAATAGTACTCCTATTGGCTTCGGCTTTACTAATGAATGAATCAGCTTCCTTCAAACCCATATTATGATTAGCATTTGCCGCTGCAGAATAAACCAATTTGAGAATGGGATAAGATGCTCGATAAGGCATGAGTTCCAGTATCATAAGTGTTTCCTCATAGGAACGCCCACGAATCTGATCAATTACTCTTCGTGCTTTTAAAACAGACATACATATATGTTGAGCTAAAACTTTTACTTCTTTACCTGAACTTGAGTTCTTTATCATAGGGTTATTCCCTACCCTTTTTGAAATTTGTCATAAATAAGGTTATCCCCCGCCTTTGTTTGATTCACATCTATTTTTTTTTCTCAATTTTTCTATTCTTA